GTAACAAGTAAGAATAGCAAATTTTATTCGATAAACGAAAAAGAACAAAGAATGAAATAATTGAAATCACTAATAGTGATGCATGCATTGTTGTATTAGATCGAAATCGGAAGGTTCTTTCTTGACCTAACTACAAAAATGCAGATTTTTGGAAAGATACAAAATAGAACTTCTAAAGCAAAATAGAATAGAAATGACTAGTCTTAGAATATAGTTGAACCAAAACACCTATTTTTTTTTCGAGTGATCATGTGATAACTTTTTGTTCTCATTCATTCAAGATATTATATAAGTGAACCTATTACGAAATCTAATTAGTTAAAATCAAAGTAAAAGTTTTATAAGATTACTGTTCGCTCTAAAATATAAAATTTATTCGATAAAAAAAAAAAAAAGAAATGATAAAAAGAGGAATAATTTAATAATTTCATTCCATAATGATTCGAAAAGACTTTCATTTTAAAACGAAATTAAATGACCCAGTTCTTATTATTCGTTTCTAAGTTGAGTTGAAAAATTATCCAAGAATGAATTCGCTGATTGGCGGTATGGGTAGATGTTACAGATGATGAATCCATTTCTTTTTATACAGTTGTGACTTTCTCCTTGTTAGTGCTGTCTATAATGATAGATCAATCAAAACCTTTCAATTGGACTTATTCTTTCAATTGGTATTTTTTTTATCTCCTATTTTGCAAAAAAAGAAACTCAGGTAAGTGCTTTTTTATAAACATATGTATAAAAAGAACATATTTCATTTAGCTCCTTCATGCCTACCATAACTAGTTATTTCGGTTTTCTACTGACGGCTTTAACTATAACCTCAGCTCTATTTATTGGTCTGAGCAAGATACGACTGATTTAAAATTCATTGCACAATTCATAAAAGGAAATCTTTCCGCGAACTTATGTGTATTTATAGTTACTTACCGTGTCCATTGCCAATTCTTGGTCATTGAGATTCATGGTAATTCAGATTAATATTTAGGTATAGATATTACCTCTTTTTTTCTCCTTTCAAACAAATTGAAATGATTGAAGTTTTCCTATTTGGAATCGTGTTAGGTCTAATTCCTATTACTTTGGCTGGATTATTTGTAACTGCATATTTACAATACAGGCGTGGCGATCAGTTGGACCTTTGATTAGATTAATTAACATCTCTTTTTTTGATTGACCTCCTCCTTTCTTTAATATCCAGGAGGTCAAATTCAGATTGCCGTTCCAGTTAGTGCTTCAACCGAATTCGATCGAAGAAGATCCGAATCACGCTCTGTAGGATTTGAACCTACGACATCGGGTTTTGGAGACCCACGTTCTACCGAACTGAACTAAGAGCGCTTTCTTATCATAAAAGATAAGACTGTAAAGAAAAGGATTGGCCCCAATACATCTTGTATGCATACACTATAATAGTATCATAACAATGAAAGATTCTATATGATATGTCCAATGTGAATTGATCTCAAAAAATCCCTCGTTACTGCTCCTTTGAGCAGTAATAGGTAGGGATGACAGGATTTGAACCCGTGACATTTTGTACCCAAAACAAACGCGCTACCAAGCTGCGCTACATCCCTTCCATTGGTCTACAGTGTCATTGTAGAGAATTCTTGTCTTGTTTTCCACATCGTTATCTCCTCTATTAAAATCTAGAATTTATATGTCCATTTCGTCTTTTTGGTCTCATTTAACATATAATAATAGTAAAATACTTCTATCTATATGAAAAATGGAATGGAACCCCTAGGAAAAATAAATGAGTCTTTTGGGGGAATATTGGGGAAGAAAGGACGTTTTTTTCTGTATTTAACAAAAAGTCAATCTTATTTACTGGATGATTGTACATTTCAATATGTTTATGTATTACAATAAAATGAAGGAGGTTTTTCAATGCGAGATCTAAAAACATATCTTTCCGTAGCACCGGTACTAAGTACTCTATGGTTCGGTTCTTTGGCAGGTTTATTGATAGAGATTAATCGTTTTTTCCCGGATGCGTTGACGTTCCCCTTTTTTTCATTCTAGTTATTGACGTGGGAAGGAATAAAGAAGATTAGAGATACAATTAAATACCAGCCCCCCTTCTTTTCTCTTTTTTCCCTTTTTCAAATTTTAGAATAAGGGAGGAAAGAGAAAGAATAAAAGTGCATTCAACAGCTGCGAGACTCGGGTTCAGGTTGGAATTAAATTAATATGAACTATGTATTCAATTTCTATGGAAGTAGAATACAAATTGTGGTTCTAGGGAAAGAGTATTATATAAGATACTTATATGAAATACTTTACTGTGATTTGAAATCTAGTTTAGAAATCTTTCTATTTTATTTGCTATATTGATTGTAGTGAAATCTTGCATAAGAGGATAGTAAGTTACAAATTCTATTTTGTTTTTTCCTTCCTTTCTTCTTTTTCGTTTCGGATTGAAAGAGGAAGAGTTGAGTAAATGAAAAATCCAAAGGAGGTTCATGGCCAAGGGTAAAGATGTGCGAATACCGGTTCTTTTGGAATGTACCGCTTGTGTTCGAAACGGTGTTAATGTTAATAAAGCATCAACGGGCATTTCCAGATATATTACTCAAAAGAACCGGCACAATACGCCTAATCGATTGGAGTTGCGAAAATTCTGTCCATATTGTTACAAACATACGATTCACGGGGAGGTAAAGAAATAGATCGAACCGAGCACCTGCGCCCTTATCTATCTTACAAGGAAAAGGAAAAAATGACATTATATATATATAACATATTTAACATAGTTAAAGATAATTATAAACAAACCAAATCCTATTTTTTTATTCTAATTAGAGATACGGCTGAAATAGGATTTTAGGGATAAGAAATAAACTAACCAAACCATGGATAAATCCAAGCGAACTTTTCTTAAATCCAAGCGAGCTTTTCGTAGGCGTTTGCCCCCGATCCAATCGGGGGATCGAATTGATTATAAAAACATGAGTTTAATTAGTCGATTTATTAGTGAACAGGGAAAAATATTATCTAGACGAGTGAATAGATTGACCTTGAAACAACAACGATTAATTACTATTGCTATAAAACAAGCTCGTATTTTATCTTTGTTACCTTTTCTTAATAATGAGAAACAATTTGAAAGAACCGAATCGACCACTAGAACTCCTAGTCTTAGAGCCAGAAAAAGATAGGTTTACTCTTTCTTCACTTGAATTTGAATTCCCATCCGAACTCAAACGGGGATTGATATTTTGTTGGAAAAATCCAAGAATCCGGATTGAATTCTCGTGTCGTAAGAAAACAAATAATAATCTGGGAAGAATAAATTTTTTTATTTAACTTGTTGATTCATATTTATTTTGACTACTTTCTCATATTTTATCATATTCTATTCATTTTTATTCGACCTTCCCGGAGTTCATTCTCCGGGCAACTCCGTTTAACCGGTGGATTCTTTCCAACCTACTTCTTTTATGATCTCATTGGAAATCATATAAAGACAATTCCTATTTGATATAGCTATTTGTGCAAGTATTTTACGATTAAGAAGCAACTGTCTCTTGTACAGACCGTTTATTAATCTACTATAACTATAGCATACCCCCCTTTCACGAATTGCTGCATTTATTCGAGTGATCCACAAACGACGAAAATTTATTTTTTGCTTATCCCTATCCCGATGAGCCGAAACCAAAGCTCTTATTTTTTGTTGAGTAATAGTTCGAGTAAGTCTTGAATGAGCCCCCCGAAAGCTTGATGCAAATAAACGAATTTTTGTTCTACGTCTCCGAGCGATATATCCCCGTCTAATTCTGGTCATTGAATAAATGAAACTTTCACGAATAACTAATAGATTTCCTTTCTTTCAGTTATTCTTTTGCCCCTTTCCTAGTATATTAATAACAAAACGGATTTTTCCAATGTATAAACTAAAAATTCCAACGGCTTTGGCTACTATAACCTTCCCAACCACGATTTTTTCTTTTTTATAGGCGTTTCGCCTCGAAATATGAAATTGTACTATACTAGGTATTAAAAATAAAAAAAATAGCAATGATAAAGAAATAGTGGATTCCATCGTTTCTATGGTTAATTCTTAAACGGTGAGGTCTTCTCTATACACCGGAGCCTTTACTTCATTTAATCAATGTTATTGCTAACTTGTATAGTTCACATTCTTCGACTCTACCCATGAATTATCCAGTAATAGGTCTTTCACAACGAGCTCTACCTATACAGTAACGGTATTTAATTATGAAGGTTGGCTGGGTAGCTGACCCTGTTAGTCCGTTCTTGCAAGAGGGGTCTATATTAACTAAGATTTCCTCCGCTTAATGGATAACCATTTGCTACCAATGGAGAATTGCTTCTCATCTTGAATTGAGGTGAGTGGATTTACACCAATAGAAACCATAAATTTCATACACAATAAAAGGGATATGCTCCATTTTCTTATTTTTAGATAGGAAATGTAGTTCGTTTTCCGTTCTATCCTATTTGATCATTGCTATTCGAACATGGCTCTCTTTCCTTTGTTCTAGTTCATGATCTGAACGAGTCGCACATACACCCTAGTACATGTTCCTCGACGCTGAGGGCATCCCCGAAGCGCGGGGGATTTTGTGACATTTCTAATTGGCTGTCTTGTATTTCTAATAAGTTGTTTAATCGTTGGCATGTTGAATCATATACATAATGGACTGGTTTAGATCGATCCTAACCGCATGATTATGAATTCCTTTTATTGAATAGAATAGTAAATAAAAGTCATAATATATTAATATGAAACTCGGCAGGGGTAATTTCAAATCACGAATTGATGCGAAATCCAGGCTATTGTCATTCAACCGCTACAAGATCAACAATTCCATAAGCTTGGGCCTCTGTTGCTGACATAAAAACATCTCTTTCCATGTCTTCGGAGACAACCCATAGGGGTTTGCCCGTTCTTTGTACATAAACCCTTGTCAGGGTTTCACGTAGTTTCAGCAGTTCTCCCACTTCCAGGATGAATTCTCCCGTTGCTA